CTTTGAATTTCCGAGGACATGCAAAAAGCGATAATAGATCTCCTCGTTAATCTTATCTTAAAAAACATATAAATAGTTACTTATGATTCATTAGTAGGAGAGAAACCTTATGCTAAAGAAGAACAAAACAGAAGTATACGCTTTAGGTCGACATATATCTCTATCTGCTGACAAAGCAAGAAGAGTAATTGATCAAATTCGCGGACGTTCCTATGAGGAAACACTTATGATACTAGAACTCATGCCCTATAAAGCATGTTATCCCATTTTTAAATTGGTTTATTCTGCAGCAGCAAATGCTAGTTACAATATGGGTTCCGACGAAGCCAATTTAGTAATTAGTAAAGCTGAGGTTAACGAGGGTACTACCGCGAAGAAATTAAAACCTAGAGCTCGAGGACGTAGTTATGCGATAAAAAAAGCTACCTGTCATATAACTATTGTAGTGAAAGATATATCTTTAGATGAATATGAAGAGATATATTTATATTCGTTAAAAAACCCTAGATGGAAAAAGACAACTATGGTATATCATGATGTGTATTAGTGAGGTAGTATGGGACAAAAAATAAATCCACTTGGTTTCCGACTTGGTACAACCCAAAGTCACCATTCCCTTTGGTTTGCACAACCAAAAAATTATTCTGAGGGTCTACAAGAAGATCAAAAAATAAGAGATTTTATCAAAAATTATATTCAAAAGAATATGAGAATATCCTCCGGCGCCGAGGGAATTGCGCGTATAGAGATTCAAAAAAGAATCGATTTGATCCAGGTCATAATCTTTATGGGATTCCCAAAGTTATTAATCGAAAGTAGACCACGAGGAATCGAAGAATTACAGACGAATCTACAAAAAGAATTTCATTATGTGAACCGAAAACTTAACATTGCTATCACAAGAATTGCAAAACCTTACGGAAACCCTAATATTCTTGCAGAATTTATAGCCGGACAATTAAAGAATAGAGTTTCATTTCGAAAAGCAATGAAAAAGGCTATTGAATTAACTGAACAAGCAGATACAAAAGGAATTCAAGTACAAATTGCAGGGCGTATCGACGGAAAAGAAATTGCACGTGTCGAATGGATCCGGGAGGGTAGGGTTCCCCTACAAACCATTCGAGCTAAAATTGATTATTGTTCCTATACAGTTCGGACTATCTATGGGGTATTAGGCATCAAAATTTGGATTTTTATAGACAAGGAAGAGGAATAAGAAAACTTTCATTGTTTTTTCCTTCTATCCGCTGATAGAACAAAAAAGGGGAAATTCGTTCATTCTTTTCCTGGTCAATCAAACTAATTCTTAATTCTATAGGGTTGAATAAAAATTCAATTGACCTTTTGATATAATTGCTATGCTTAGTGTGTGACTCGTTGGTTTTTTAGGGTTAGGATTAAAAAAAGACCAGCCCGGTAGTATGAAAACCAACTCATCACTTCATATTATCTGTATCTAAAGAACCAGTCAAGATATGCTAAATCGGTCATATCTTTGTAGCAACTGAAATTTTTTTTGAATTAAACTTGAATTCTAAGTTTAAAGCAAAATACAGAAGAAAGGTGTGGATAAATGGAAGGATGAGAGAAAGAGAGAAAAAGAATATCAATGATATAGAATTCCAATATGTAAGGTCTATGAGTCATCTCATAAAAGACAGTGTAATAAAGCATCAATACTAATTGATTCATCCATAATGAAATATTAAATGAATCCTTCTTATAGAAGAAAAAACTCAAGAGCTTCGAGCCAATAAAGACTAAGAAGGTTGACTCAAGAATAAATTGGATTATGAGCTCCGTTGTAGAATTCTGGCCTAACCATTTAGTACGAAGCGGTGGGAACGAAGGAACCTGTGAATGCAAAAGATTTTATTGAACAAATGAATCTTAATGATTCACTAGTTGGGATGGCGAAATGAACCGGAAATCAATTCATCTATTCGGAGAAGTGACGAACAAGTGCTAGGACTGAAATAGAGATTGCAAGAGTCAATATTCGCCCGCGAAAATTTTATTTTTTTTTTGAATTGGTAAACTTGGATAAAGGACAAAAGAAAATAAAGATTTATTAGGACGTTACAAAAAAACGATTTTTTTTTATAAAATTTTTTATAAAAATGTTCTAATATCTATTCAAATTAATTGAAATTCAATTTTGAATCCTTTTATTCGCGAGGAGCTGGATGAGAAGAAACTCTCACGTCCAGTTCTGTAGTAGAGATGGAATTCCGAAACAACCATCAACTATAACCCCAAAAGAACTAGATTCCGTAAACAACATAGAGGAAGAATGAAGGGAATATCTTATCGAGGTAATCATATTTGTTTCGGTAAATATGCTCTTCAGGCACTTGAACCTGCTTGGATCACATCTAGACAAATCGAAGCAGGTCGACGAGCAATGACACGAAATGCACGCCGTGGTGGAAAAATATGGGTCCGTATATTTCCAGACAAACCAGTTACAGTAAGACCCGCTGAAACACGTATGGGTTCGGGGAAAGGATCCCCTGAATATTGGGTAGCTGTTGTTAAACCGGGGCGAATACTATATGAAATGGGTGGAGTAACCGAAAATATAGCTAGAAGGGCTATTTTAATAGCAGCATCCAAAATGCCTATACGAACTCAATTTATTATTTCGGGATAAAAATGTAGAACCGACAGAAATGAGTCTTGGGAATGAAACGCAGGTTTATTTTTTTGGACAAACAATATTTCTTTTATTTTCTTCATCCTTTGCATTGGAAGAATAGACTCAAAAATTCATATGATTCAACCTCAGACCCATTTAAATGTAGCGGATAACAGCGGGGCCCGAAAATTGATGTGTATTCGAATCATAGGAGCTAGTAATCGTCGATATGCTCATATTGGTGACGTTATTGTTGCTGTGATCAAAGAAGCAGTACCAAATATGCCCCTAGAAAAATCAGAAGTAGTCAGGGCTGTAATTGTTCGCACCTGTAAAGAACTTAAACGTGACAGCGGTATGATAATACGATATGATGACAATGCTGCAGTTGTGATTGATCAAGAAGGAAATCCAAAAGGAACTCGAATTTTTGGTGCAATCCCCCGCGAATTGAGACAATTAAATTTTACTAAAATAGTTTCATTAGCTCCCGAGGTATTATAAAATAAAATGAGATCTTGGGGCATTTGAAAGAAATAGATTAAGAACTAGATTAATTCGTAGATTGTGTCTCACGCATATACCTTGAAAAATTCATATTCATAAACCAATAAAAAAAAAAGAAAAACATGTTAATTATATCCAATTTTGAGGCACAAAAAATTTTAGTTCATCATGGGTAGAGACACTATTGCTGAGATAATAACCTCTATACGAAATGCTGATATGGATAGAAAAAGAGTTGTTCGCATAGCATCTACTAATATTACCGAAAATATTGTTAAAATACTTTTCCGAGAAGGTTTTATCGAAAACGTCAGAAAACATCGAGAAAAAAACAAAAATTTTTTAATTTTAACCCTGCGACATAGAAGGAATAGGAAAAGACCCTATAGAAATTTTTTAAATTTAAAACGGATCAGTCAACCCGGTCTGCGAATCTATTCTAACTCTCAACGAATTCCTAGAATTTTAGGCGGGATGGGGATTGTAATTCTTTCTACTTCTCGAGGTATAATGACAGACCGGGAGGCTCGACTAGAAGGAATCGGCGGAGAAATTTTGTGTTATATATGGTAATCCTTTTAATATCCAAATGGGATCCGAAACCTCTTCCTATTTGTAAAAAAAAAAAGAAAGGGGATGAGTTGTCTAATATCGTTTCTCCTCCATTAGTTGATGCTTCAAGGGGGCTTTACCTGGAATGAAAGAACAAAAATGGATTCATGAAGGTTTAATTACTGAATCGCTTCCCAACGGCATGTTCCGGGTTCGGTTAGATAATGAAGATCTGATTCTAGGTTATGTTTCAGGAAAGATCCGACGTAGTTTTATACGGATACTGCCAGGAGATAAAGTCAAAATTGAAGTAAGTCGTTATGATTCAACCAGAGGACGTATAATTTATCGACTCCGAAACAAGGATTCGAAAGATTAGGTGGTTTTTATTCAATACGATTCGAGATGAAAAATTTCAAGAAACTTATTTTCTACCAAGAAGTAGATTCAGAATTAAGATAAGGAATGACAAATATGAAAATAAGAGCTTCCGTTCGTAAAATTTGTGAAAAATGTCGACTAATCCGTAGGCGGGGGCGCATTAGAGTAATTTGTTCCAACCCGAGACATAAACAAAGACAAGGATAATCAGACTCACTAAAGGGCTCAACGTACAAATAAAGAATCTGTTTTGACATGAAATGGATATATCCATATATTTCTGACTCATATTTATGAGATGATACAATATGGCAAAAGCTGTACCGAGAACTGGTTCACGTAGAAATGTACGTATTGGTTCACGTAAAAGTGCACGTAGAATACCAAAGGGGGTTATTCATGTTCAAGCAAGTTTCAATAATACCATTGTCACGGTTACAGATGTACGGGGTCGGGTGGTTTCCTGGTCCTCGGCCGGTACTTGTGGATTCAAGGGTACGAGAAGAGGGACGCCCTTTGCCGCTCAAACTGCAGCAGCAAATGCTATTCGTACAGTAGTAGATCAAGGTATGCAACGAGCAGAAGTCATGATAAAAGGTCCCGGTCTCGGAAGAGACGCCGCATTACGAGCTATTCGTAGAAGTGGTATACTATTAACTTTTGTACGGGATGTAACCCCTATGCCACATAATGGCTGTAGACCTCCGAAAAAAAGACGTGTGTAGAAATGAACAGTGAAGAAATTTCAAGAGAAACAAGAGAAATAAATAATTCAATCAAATAAAATATTATTACTATGGTTCGAGAGAAAGTAACAGTATCTACTCGGACACTACAGTGGAAGTGTGCTGAATCAAGAACAGACAGTAAACGTCTTTATTACGGGCGCTTTATTCTGTCTCCACTTATGAAAGGCCAA